GTTAATGTAGCTTAATATACTTAAAGCAAGGCACTGAAAATGCCTAGATGAGTCATAAGACTCCATAAACATAAAGGTTTGGTCCTAGCCTTACTATTGGCCCTTAGCAAAATTACACATGCAAGCCTCCCCCTACCAGTGAGAATGCCCTCCAAATCATAAATCTGATTAAAAGGAGCGGGTATCAAGCACGCCAATAAGCAGCTCATAACGCCTTGCTCAACCACACCCCCACGGGATACAGCAGTGACAAAAATTAAGCAATGAACGAAAGTTCGACTAAGTTATGCTAACAAAGGGTTGGTAAATTTCGTGCCAGCCACCGCGGTCATACGATTAACCCTAGTCAATAGGCCAACGGCGTAAAACGTGTTAAAGAGAATTACTTAACTAAAGTTAAAATTTAATTAAGCTGTAGAAAGCTATTGTTATTATAAAATAAACTACGAAAGTGACTTTATTACCTCTGATTACACGACAGCTAAGACCCAAACTGGGATTAGATACCCCACTATGCTTAGCCATAAACACAGACAATTAATATAACAAAATTGTTCGCCAGAGAACTACTAGCAACAGCTTAAAACTCAAAGGACTTGGCGGTGCTTTATATCCCTCTAGAGGAGCCTGTTCTATAATCGATAAACCCCGATAGACCTCACCGTTTCTAGCTAATCCAGTCTATATACCGCCATCTTCAGCAAACCCTTAAAAGGCACACAAGTAAGCACAATCATACGACATAAAAAAGTTAGGTCAAGGTGTAACCTATGAAACGGGAAGAAATGGGCTACATTTTCTTTAACAAGAGCATTTTACGAAAGACTTTATGAAATTAAAGACCGAAGGAGGATTTAGTAGTAAATTAAGAATAGAGAGCTTAATTGAATAGGGCCATGAAGCACGCACACACCGCCCGTCACCCTCCTCAAGTAACTCTATTTAGACACAACATATAACTCTGCCCTAATACAAGAGGAGACAAGTCGTAACAAGGTAAGCGTACTGGAAGGTGCGCTTGGATAAACAAAGTGTAGCTTAACTAAAGCATTCGGCTTACACCCGGAAGACTTCATATTACTATGACCACTTTGAACTAACCCTAGCCCAAACTCTTAATAAACAAAACTACCATACAGACTAACAATTAAAACATTTAATTACCTGATAAAGTATAGGAGATAGAAATATTATTTGGAGCTATAGAGATAGTACCGTAAGGGAATGATGAAAGATAATTTAAAGTAATAAACAGCAAAGATTAACCCTTTTACCTTTTGCATAATGAACTAGCTAGTACAACTTAACAAAGAGAACTTAAGCTAAGCACCCCGAAACCAGACGAGCTACCTACGAACAATTTATAGGAATGAACTCATCTATGTAGCAAAATAGTGAGAAGATTTGTAGGTAGTGGTGAAAAGCCTAACGAGCCTGGTGATAGCTGGTTACCCAGAACAGAATTTTAGTTCAACTTTAAATTTACCAAACAAACCCAAAATTCTTATGTAAATTTAAAATATAATCTAAAAAGGTACAGCTTTTTAGATAAAGGATACAGCCTTACTTAGAGAGTAAATTATATAACAAACCATAGTGGGCCTAAAAGCAGCCATCAATTAAGAAAGCGTTCAAGCTCAACAAATAAAATATTACTAATACCAAAAATTTATACTAACTCCTAATGTACTACTGGGTCAATCTATAAAAACATAGAAGCAATAATGCTAGTATGAGTAACAAGAAATATTTCTCCTTGCATAAGCCTATAGCAGTAACGGATAACCACTGATAGTTAACAACAAGATAAGTATAAACCACTAATTAACAACTTATTAAACTAACTGTTAATCCAACACAGGAGTGCAACTTTAAAGGAAAGATTAAAAGAAGTAAAAGGAACTCGGCAAACACAAACCCCGCCTGTTTACCAAAAACATCACCTCCAGCATATCTAGTATTGGAGGCACTGCCTGCCCAGTGACATAAGTTAAACGGCCGCGGTATCCTGACCGTGCAAAGGTAGCATAATCATTTGTTCTCTAAATAAGGACCTGTATGAATGGCCACACGAGGGTTTAACTGTCTCTTACTTCCAATCAGTGAAATTGACCTCCCCGTGAAGAGGCGGGGATAAATTAATAAGACGAGAAGACCCTATGGAGCTTTAATTAATTAACTCATAATAGCACTATATTACCCAACAGGCATAACACTACACTATTAATGAGTTAACAATTTAGGTTGGGGTGACCTCGGAGCATAGAAAAACCTCCGAGAAGAAAAATCGAGACCTACTAGTCAAAATTACTACTACTTATTTGATCCAAAAAGCTTGATCAACGGAATAAGTTACCCTAGGGATAACAGCGCAATCCTATTTAAGAGTCCATATCGACAATAGGGTTTACGACCTCGATGTTGGATCAGGACATCCTAATGGTGCAGCAGCTATTAAAGGTTCGTTTGTTCAACGATTAAAGTCCTACGTGATCTGAGTTCAGACCGGAGTAATCCAGGTCGGTTTCTATCTATTAAACAATTTTTCCCAGTACGAAAGGACAAGAAAAATAAGGCCAACTTCAACACAAGCGCCTTTAGACCAATGAATGATATAATCTTAATTCAACTAGTCTATGCTCAAATTTACCCTAGAGATTAGGGTTTGTTAGGGTGGCAGAGCCCGGTAATTGCGTAAAACTTAAACCTTTATTACCAGAGGTTCAAATCCTCTCTCTAACAACATGTTTATTATTAACATTACTTCTATAATTGTACCAATCCTTCTAGCAGTGGCCTTTCTAACCCTAGTAGAACGTAAAATTCTAGGCTACATACAACTTCGAAAAGGACCTAACATTGTAGGACCCTATGGCCTACTTCAACCAATTGCAGACGCCGTAAAATTATTCACTAAGGAACCACTACGCCCACTTACATCCTCCTTATCCATATTTATTTTAGCTCCAATCCTAGCCCTAACTTTAGCCTTAACTATATGAATCCCCCTCCCTATGCCCTACCCACTAATCAATATAAACCTAAGTATTCTCTTTATACTAGCTATATCTAGCCTCGCTGTCTATTCAATTCTATGATCAGGATGATCCTCAAATTCAAAATACGCCCTAATTGGAGCCCTACGAGCCGTAGCTCAAACAATCTCATATGAAGTAACACTAGCCATCATCCTACTAGCAATTCTACTAATAAATGGTTCATTCACCTTATCCACACTAATCATTACACAAGAACACCTATGACTAATTTTCCCCGCATGACCACTAGCCATAATATGATTTATCTCAACTCTAGCAGAAACCAATCGAGCACCATTTGACTTAACAGAAGGTGAATCAGAACTAGTATCAGGGTTTAACGTAGAATACGCAGCTGGTCCATTCGCACTATTCTTCCTAGCAGAGTATGCTAACATCATTATAATAAACATTCTCACAGTTATCCTATTCTTCGGCGCATTTCATAACCCATATATACCAGAACTATATACAGTTAACTTCACCGCTAAAACACTACTTCTAACCATATCCTTTTTATGAATCCGAGCATCATACCCACGATTCCGCTATGACCAACTAATACACCTATTATGAAAAAATTTCCTTCCCCTAACACTAGCTATATGTATATGACATATAACACTTCCCATTATCACAGCAAGCATCCCACCACAAACATAAGAAATATGTCTGACAAAAGAGTTACTTTGATAGAGTAAATCATAGAGGTTTAAGCCCTCTTATTTCTAGAATTATAGGGATCGAACCTAATCCTAAGAACTCAAAAATCTTCGTGCTACCAACTACACCAAATCCTATAGTAAGGTCAGCTAAATAAGCTATCGGGCCCATACCCCGAAAATGTTGGATTATTCCCTTCCCGTACTAATAAAACCCCCTATTATAATTATTATTCTATCAACAATCATCATAGGAACCATAATAGTAATAATTAGTTCTCACTGACTACTCATCTGAATTGGGTTCGAGATAAATATACTAGCTATTATCCCTATCCTTATAAAAAACTCCAATCCTCGAGCTACAGAAGCATCAACAAAATATTTTTTAACACAAGCAACTGCATCTATACTGCTTTTACTGGGCATTGCCACAAACCTATTGCTAACAGGACACTGAACAATATCAAATATTCTAAATCCAATTGCATCTAATACAATTACCATTGCCCTGACAATAAAACTTGGACTCTCCCCATTCCATTTCTGAGTACCCGAAGTAACTCAAGGAGTCCCTATACTACCAGGAATAATCTTATTAACCTGACAAAAAATTGCACCACTATCAATCTTATACCAAATTGCACCATCTACTAACCCCAACCTACTCATCATTATAGCCATCACATCAGTATTGGTAGGAGGATGAGGAGGACTTAATCAAACCCAACTACGAAAAATTCTAGCATACTCATCCATTTCCCACATAGGATGAATAACAGCCGTATTAGTATATAACCCAACCATAATAATACTCAATCTACTAATATACATCACAATAACATTAGGAACTTTTATACTATTTATATACAATTCTTCTACCACTACGCTATCCCTGTCTCATATGTGAAACAAACTACCCCTAGCCACTTCACTAGTACTACTTCTCATACTATCAATCGGAGGTCTACCACCCCTCTCAGGATTTATACCCAAATGAATAATTATTCAAGAACTCACAAAAAACGACCTAATTATTCTACCAACATTTCTAGCTATAACAGCCCTATTAAATTTGTACTTCTACACACGACTCACATACAGCACTGCACTTACCATATTCCCCTCACCAAATAATATAAAGATAAAATGACTATTCGAAAACTCAAAAACAATGACACTTCTATCACCCCTAATCATCCTATCAACAATACTTTTACCCCTAACCCCAATAATATCAACTCTATTATAGAAGTTTAGGCTAATAAGACCAAGGGCCTTCAAAGCCCTAAGTAAGTGTACTACACTTAACTTCTGATACATACTAATAAGAGCTGCAGGAACAACCCTACATCAGTCGAATGCAAATCAACTACTTTAATTAAGCTAAGCCCTCACTAGATTGATGGGCTTTCATCCCATGAAAATTTAGTTAACAGCTAAATACCCTAAACAACTGGCTTCAATCTACTTCTCCCGCCGCGTAGAAAAAAAGGCGGGAGAAGCCCCGGCAGAATTGAAGCTGCTTCTTTGAATTTGCAATTCAATATGAAATTTCACTACAGAGCCTGGCAAAAAAAGGACTTAACCTTTATTCTTAGATTTACAGTCTACTGCTTTTATCAGCCATTTTACCTATGTTCATAAATCGGTGATTATTTTCTACTAATCACAAAGACATCGGCACTCTTTATCTTTTATTCGGCGCATGAGCCGGAATAGCAGGAACTGCCCTTAGCTTATTAATTCGGGCTGAGCTGGGGCAACCCGGAGCCCTATTAGGTGATGACCAAATTTATAATGTAGTTGTAACAGCTCATGCATTTGTCATAATCTTTTTTATAGTAATACCTATTATAATCGGTGGATTTGGGAACTGATTAGTTCCTTTAATAATTGGAGCCCCCGATATAGCATTTCCACGAATAAATAACATGAGCTTCTGACTATTACCCCCATCCTTTCTGTTACTATTAGCTTCCTCCATAGTAGAAGCAGGAGCAGGAACCGGATGAACAGTGTATCCCCCATTAGCAGGTAACCTAGCCCACGCAGGAGCATCTGTAGATTTGACAATCTTCTCTCTTCATTTAGCAGGGGTATCATCCATTTTAGGGGCTATTAACTTTATTACTACAATCATTAATATAAAACCCCCTGCAATATCACAATATCAGACCCCTCTATTCGTATGGTCTGTTCTAATTACAGCAGTTCTACTTCTCCTGTCATTACCAGTACTAGCAGCTGGTATTACTATGCTACTAACAGATCGAAATCTTAATACAACCTTTTTTGACCCAGCTGGAGGAGGAGACCCCATTTTGTATCAACACCTGTTCTGATTCTTTGGACACCCAGAAGTCTATATCTTAATCTTGCCAGGATTTGGAATAATTTCACACATTGTAACCTACTACTCAGGTAAAAAAGAACCTTTTGGGTATATAGGAATAGTGTGAGCAATAATATCTATTGGCTTCTTAGGCTTTATTGTATGAGCACATCACATATTTACAGTAGGCATAGATGTAGATACGCGAGCTTATTTTACCTCTGCCACCATGATTATTGCAATCCCAACTGGAGTAAAAGTATTCAGTTGGCTAGCTACACTGCATGGAGGTAATATCAAATGATCACCCGCTATACTGTGAGCACTAGGGTTCATTTTCTTATTTACTGTAGGAGGTCTTACAGGGATTGTATTATCTAATTCCTCACTGGATATTGTACTCCACGACACATATTATGTAGTAGCTCATTTCCACTATGTATTATCAATGGGGGCAGTATTTGCCATTATAGGCGGTTTTGTTCACTGATTCCCTTTATTCTCAGGCTATACACTCAATGACACATGAGCAAAAATTCACTTTACAATTATATTTGTAGGAGTAAACATAACATTTTTCCCTCAACACTTCCTAGGTCTATCAGGAATACCTCGACGTTACTCAGATTACCCTGACGCCTACACAACATGAAACACAGTATCCTCTATAGGCTCATTCATCTCACTCACAGCAGTTATATTAATAGTCTTCATGATTTGAGAAGCCTTTGCATCCAAACGAGAGGTGCTAACAATTAGCTATACTTCAACCAACATTGAATGGTTACATGGATGCCCTCCTCCATATCATACATTCGAAGAACCCGCCTATGTTTTATTAAAATAAGAAAGGAGGGAGTCGAACCCCCTAAAACTGGTTTCAAGCCAACACCATAGCCACCATGACTTTCTCAATAATGAGATATTAGTAAAAATTACATAACTTTGTCAAAGTTAAATTAAAGGTGAAAATCCTTTATATCTCTATGGCTTACCCATTTCAAATAGGACTCCAAGATGCAACATCTCCTATTATAGAAGAACTCTTACACTTTCATGATCATACCCTTATAATTGTTTTCCTAATTAGTTCACTAGTATTATACATTATCTCACTAATATTAACCACCAAGCTCACCCATACTAATACAATAGATGCCCAAGAGGTCGAAACAGTGTGAACAATTCTCCCAGCTATTATTCTAATTCTAATCGCCCTACCATCCTTACGAATTCTCTACATGATAGATGAAATTAACAGTCCTTCATTAACAGTAAAGACTATAGGTCATCAATGGTACTGAAGTTATGAGTACACAGACTATGAAGACTTAAATTTTGATTCTTACATAATCCCAACTCAAGAATTAAAACCCGGAGAACTGCGATTGCTAGAAGTAGATAATCGAGTAGTTCTCCCAATAGAGATAACAATTCGCATGCTTATCTCATCTGAAGATGTATTACATTCATGAGCTGTTCCATCCTTAGGGCTAAAAACGGATGCTATTCCTGGGCGCCTAAATCAAACAACATTAATAGCCATACGACCAGGACTCTATTATGGCCAATGCTCAGAAATCTGTGGATCCAATCATAGCTTTATACCAATCGTTCTCGAATTAGTTCCACTATCCCATTTTGAAAAATGATCTATATCAATATTATAAATTCATTAAGAAGCTAATGTAGCATTAACCTTTTAAGTTAAAGACTGAGAGTACACAACCTCTCCTTAATGAAATGCCACAATTGGATACCTCAACTTGACTTATTACAATTGTATCTATAATCATTACATTATTTATTGTATTTCAACTTAAAATTTCAAAACATAGCTTCCCTAAAGATCCAGAGTCCAAGTATACTAAATCTCCAATTATTACTACTCCTTGAGAAAAAAAATGAACGAAAATCTATTCGCCTCTTTCACTACCCCCACAATAATTGGCCTACCAATTGTCATCATTATTGTACTATTCCCCAGTATCCTATTCCCCACATCTAATCGATTAATTAACAACCGTCTTATTTCAATTCAACAGTGATTGGTACAACTTACATCAAAACAAATACTGTCAATCCATAACAATAAAGGACAGACCTGGGCCTTAATATTAATATCTCTCATTTTATTTATTGGTTCAACCAACCTACTAGGCTTATTACCACACTCATTTACCCCTACCACACAACTATCTATAAATCTAGGAATAGCCATCCCCTTATGAGCTGGTACAGTCGTGACTGGCTTTCGATACAAAACAAAATCATCCTTGGCCCACTTCTTACCCCAAGGGACACCTATTCCTCTGATTCCTATACTTGTTATTATCGAAACTATTAGCCTATTCATTCAACCCATAGCCCTGGCCGTACGACTAACAGCTAATATCACTGCAGGACACCTATTAATTCACTTAATCGGAGGGGCCACTTTAGCCTTAATAAATATCAGCACCGCTACAGCCCTAATCACATTCACTATCCTCATCCTCCTAACGATCCTAGAATTTGCAGTAGCCTTAATCCAGGCCTACGTATTCACCCTTCTAGTAAGCCTATATTTACATGATAACACCTAATGACCCACCAAACCCATGCCTACCACATAGTCAACCCAAGTCCATGGCCACTAACAGGGGCCCTGTCTGCCTTATTAATAACATCTGGTCTGATCATATGATTTCACTTTAACTCTGTACATTTATTACTGTTAGGACTTACAACCAACATACTGACTATATACCAATGATGGCGAGACGTGATTCGAGAAAGTACATTTCAAGGTCACCATACTCCTATTGTCCAAAAAGGGTTACGATACGGGATAATCCTATTTATCTTGTCAGAAGTATTCTTTTTTGCAGGATTCTTCTGAGCCTTCTACCACTCAAGCCTTGCACCAACACCAGAACTAGGGGGATGTTGACCACCCACAGGTATTATACCACTCAATCCCCTGGAAGTACCCCTACTTAATACCTCCGTATTACTGGCTTCAGGAGTATCCATTACCTGAGCACACCATAGCCTAATAGAAGGAAGTCGCAAACATATACTCCAAGCCCTACTAATTACCATCTTCCTAGGACTATATTTTACAGCACTACAAGCCTCAGAATACTATGAAACATCATTTACAATTTCTGACGGCATCTACGGATCTACCTTCTTTATAGCCACAGGGTTCCACGGGTTGCATGTAATTATTGGCTCGACTTTCCTAATCATCTGCTTCCTTCGACAACTAAATTTCCACTTCACATCTAATCACCATTTCGGATTCGAAGCAGCTGCTTGATACTGACATTTCGTAGACGTAGTATGACTATTCCTATATGTATCCATTTATTGATGAGGATCTTATTTCTCTAGTATAAATTAGTACGATTGACTTCCAATTAATTAGTTTCGGTATGATCCGAAGAGAAATAATTAATATCATCACAACACTACTTATCAATATTACTCTACCCTCCCTACTTATAATCATCGCATTCTGACTACCACAACTAAATATTTATACAGAAAAAGCTAACCCTTATGAATGTGGCTTTGACCCAACAGGATCAGCACGACTACCATTTTCCATAAAATTCTTTCTAGTAGCAATCACATTTTTACTATTTGACCTAGAAATTGCACTTTTATTACCTCTACCTTGAGCAACACAATCAATAAATTTAGACACAGTACTTACAATATCACTTATATTAATCTTACTCCTAGCTGCAAGCCTAGCATACGAGTGAGCCGAAAAAGGCCTAGAATGAACTGAATATGATAATTAGTTTAACAAAAACAAATGATTTCGACTCATTAAACTGTAATCTAATTTACAATTATCAAGTGTCAATAGTATATATCAATCTTTTTTTAGCCTTTATTATATCACTTATAGGTCTATTAGTATATCGATCCCACCTTATATCCTCCTTATTATGCCTAGAAGGTATAATACTATCCTTATTCATTATAATCTCAATCACTATTCTAAATAATCATTTTACATTAGCTAGCATAGCTCCTATCATCCTACTAGTCTTTGCAGCCTGTGAAGCAGCGCTAGGCCTTTCATTATTAGTAATAGTATCAAACACATATGGAACTGACTATGTACAAAACCTAAATCTACTACAATGTTAAAAATTATTCTCCCCACTATAATACTGATCCCCCTTACATGACTATCAAAGCCTAACATAATATGAATTAACTCTACCTTATACAGCCTATTAATCAGCTTGATCAGCCTAATCTATTTAAACCAACCCGGTGATAATAATCTCAATTCCTCACTACTATCTTTTACCGATCCCCTTTCAGCCCCTCTACTTACACTCACAACATGACTCTTGCCTTTAATATTAATAGCTAGCCAATTCCACTTATCAAAAGAAACCACTACTCGAAAAAAACTGTACATTACTATACTAGCTCTGCTTCAACTGTTCCTAATTATAACATTTACCGCCACAGAATTAATCATATTTTATATCCTATTTGAAGCCACCCTAATTCCTACCCTAATTATTATCACCCGATGAGGTAATCAAGCTGAACGGCTCAATGCAGGCTCATATTTCCTATTTTATACTCTAGCTGGATCCCTACCACTCCTAGTAGCCCTACTATATACCCAGAATAATTTAAATTCACTAAATTTCATAATAGCACAATTACTATCCGAACCAATATCAAACTCTTGATCAAATGTTTTTTTATGGCTAGCATGTATAATAGCATTTATAGTTAAAATACCCCTATATGGTCTCCACCTATGACTTCCAAAAGCCCACGTAGAAGCCCCAATCGCTGGATCCATAGTACTGGCCGCAGTACTTTTAAAACTAGGAGGCTATGGAATAATACGAATTACAATCTTTCTTAACCCTTTAACTAATTTTATAGCCTATCCTTTCATAATATTATCCTTATGAGGCATAATTATAACAAGCTCTATTTGCTTACGTCAAACAGATTTAAAATCCCTAATCGCATACTCCTCAGTTAGTCATATAGCACTAGTAATCGTAGCAGTATTAATCCAAACACCATGAAGCTTCGCAGGAGCAACAGCTTTAATAATCGCTCATGGCTTAACATCATCAATACTATTTTGCTTGGCTAATTCTAATTATGAACGAGCCCATAGTCGAACCATAATCCTCATCCGAGGACTACAAACTCTTTTACCACTTATAGCTGCCTGATGACTCCTAGCCAGTCTGGCTAACCTAGCACTCCCTCCTACTATTAACTTGATTGGAGAACTATTCGTAGTAATAGCTTCATTTTCCTGATCTAACACCACTATCATACTAATAGGGACCAACATCATCCTTACTGCTTTATATTCACTATATATATTAATCATAACTCAACGTGGAAAATATACTCAACATATCAAAAATATTAAACCATCATTTACACGAGAAAACACCCTAATAGCAATACACCTCCTACCACTAATACTTTTATCACTAAACCCAAAAATTATTATAGGCACAATTTACTGTAGATATAGTTTAACAAAAACACTAGATTGTGAGTCTAACAATAAAAGATTAAACCTTTTTATCTACCGAAAAAGTATGCAAGAACTGCTAACTCATGCTTCCACGAATAAAATCGTGGCTTTTTCAACTTTTAAAGGATAGTAGTAATCCTTTGGTCTTAGGAACCAAAAAATTGGTGCAACTCCAAATAAAAGTAATTAACCTATTTGCCTCTTCTACTATAATAACCCTACTTATATTAACACTGCCAGTATTACTAACCAGCACTGACTTATATAAAAACAAACAATATCCAGAATATGTAAAAATAACTATTTCATATGCCTTCATAATCAGCATAATCCCAATAATAATATTCATATACTCAGGACAAGAAGCAATTATCTCCAACTGACACTGAATAACCATCCAAACTATAAAATTATCACTAAGCTTTAAACTAGATTATTTCTCAATAATTTTCATACCAGTAGCCTTATTCGTTACATGATCTATTATAGAATTCTCAATATGATATATACACTCAGACCCCTACATCAACCGCTTCTTTAAATATTTACTAATATTCTTAATTACTATAATTATCTTAGTAACAGCCAATAATATATTTCAACTATTCATCGGATGAGAAGGAGTAGGTATTATATCTTTTCTCCTAATTGGATGATGATACGGACGAACAGATGCAAATACAGCTGCCCTACAAGCAATTCTATATAACCGAATCGGAGATGTAGGCTTCATCATAACCATAGCTTGATTTCTACTAAATCTAAACACATGAGACTTACAACAAATTTTTATGGCTAATCACAACAATCTAAACATACCACTCACAGGCCTCCTACTAGCAGCCACAGGCAAATCTGCCCAATTCAGCCTTCACCCATGACTTCCTTCAGCCATAGAAGGGCCTACACCAGTATCAGCCCTACTTCATTCTAGTACCATAGTAGTAGCAGGAGTATTCCTCCTTATTCGATTTCACCCCTTAATAGAACACAACAAAACTATACAAACTATTACTTTATGTTTAGGAGCACTAACCACCCTATTTACAGCTATGTGCGCTCTTACACAAAATGACATTAAAAAAATTATCGCTTTTTCCACTTCAAGTCAATTAGGACTCATAATTGTAACAATCGGCATCAACCAACCCTACCTCGCATTCTTCCACATCTGTACCCATGCATTCTTTAAAGCAATATTATTTATATGCTCAGGCTCCATCATCCACAACTTAAATGATGAGCAAGATATTCGAAAGATAGGAGGGCTATTCAAACTGATACCCTTTACTGCTACCTCCCTTATTATTGGGAGTCTAGCCCTCACTGGAATGCCCTTCCTTGCAGGATTCTACTCCAAAGACCTGATTATCGAAACTGCCAACACATCGTATACCAACGCCTGAGCCCTATTAATAACCCTCGTTGCCACATCCATAACAGCCGCCTACAGCACTCGAATTATATTCTTTGCATTACTAGGACAACCCCGCTCTTACCCAACCATTATAATCAACGAGAACAACCCCCTCCTAATAAATTCTATTAAACGTCTATTACTAGGAAGCATTTTTGCAGGATTCCTAATTACTCACAACATTACTCCCACCTCCATACCACAAATAACTATGCCTTATTACCTTAAAATAATAGCTCTTGCAGTAACCATTATCGGTTTTATCCTGGCACTCGAACTAAATCTCACAGCACAGAACTTAAAACTCAAACACCCTTCAAATCTTTTTAAATTTTCCAACATATTAGGATATTTTCCCATTATTATTCATCGACTCATTCCAATAACAAACCTAACTACAAGCCAAAAATCAGCATTTATACTAATGGACACAACATGACTAGAAAATATATTACCAAAATCTATCTCTAGCTTTCAGATAAAATCTTCCATCCTAACCTCCAATCAAAAAGGAATGATCAAACTATATTTTTTATCTTTCATTATCACCCTAGGAATAAGCGCAATAGTACTTAGTTTCCACGAGTAACCTCTATAATTACTAAAACACAAGTAAGAAGTGATCAACCAGTAACAATAACTAATCAAGTACCATAACTATATAAAGCCGCAATACCCATAGCCTCCTCACTAAAAAACCCTGAATCACCTGTATCATAAATTACTCAATCACCCGCACCATTAAACTCTAAGACAATCTCAATCTCATCCTCTTTCAAAATATAACAAGCAACTAATGTCTCAAGCATTAACCCCATAATAAACATTCATAATACAACCTTACTAGATACCCAAACCTCAGGGTACTGCTCTGTAGCTATGGCAGTTGTATACCCAAACACCACAAGCATTCCTCCTAAATAAATTAAAAAAACCATCAATCCTAAAAATGAGCCACCAAAACACAACACAATCGCACAACCAACACCCCCACTAATAATCAAAGCAAGACCCCCATAAATAGGAGAAGGCTTTGAAGAAAACCCTACAAACCCCACCACAAAAACAACACTTAAAATGAATACAATATATGTTATCATTATTTCCACATGGAATCTAACCATGACTAGCGATATGAAAAACCACCGTTGTTATTCAACTACAGAAACCTTAATGACCAACATTCGAAAGACGCACCCACTAGCAAAGATCATCAACGACTCATTTATTGATTTACCTACTCCAGCCAATATTTCAACATGATGAAACTTCGGTTCCTTGCTCGGAATTTGCCTGATTCTACAGATTACAACAGGTTTATTCCTAGCCATACACTACACACCAGATACAACTACAGCCTTTTCCTCAGTCACCCATATTTGTCGAGATGTAAATTACGGCTGAATCATCCGATACTTACATGCTAATGGAGCCTCCATATTCTTTATCTGCCTATATCTACATGTAGGACGAGGATTGTACTATGGTTCTTATATATTCTTAGAAACCTGAAACATTGGCATTCTCCTACTTTTTACAGTAATAGCAACAGCATTCATAGGTTATGTATTACCATGAGGACAAATATCATTTTGAGGAGCAACTGTAATCACAAATCTATTATCAGCCATCCCCTATATCGGCACTAGTCTTGTAGAATGAATCTGAGGCGGATTCTCAGTAGACAAGGCAACTCTTACTCGATTCTTTGCTTTTCATTTTATCCTACCATTCATTATTTCAGCCTTAGCAGTAGTTCACTTACTATTCCTACATGAAACAGGATCTAATAACCCATCTGGAATAGTATCAGACACAGACAAAATCCCATTTCACCCTTACTATACAATCAAAGATATTCTAGGGGTATTACTCCTTATTTTAATACTTCTAACCTTAGTCCTATTTTTACCTGACATACTAGGAGACCCAGACAACTATACTCCAGCCAATCCACTGAACACCCCACCCCATATTAAACCAGAGTGATACTTTTTATTTGCCTATGCTATTTTACGATCCATCCCAAACAAACTAGGGGGAGTATTAGCCCTAATCTTATCAATCCTCATCTTAGCCATCATTCCACTCCTAAACACATCAAAACAACGAAGCATAATATTCCGACCCCTTAGCCAATTCCTATTCTGACTGCTTGTAGCAGACTTACTTACTCTTACCTGAATTGGAGGCCAACCAGTAGAACACCCATATATTATTATTGGCCAACTAGCCTCAATATTATATTTCACCATCCTCTTGATTCTAATACCTGTCACCAGTATTATTGAAAATAATATATTAAAATGAAGAGTCTTTGTAGTATAAATAATACTTTGGTCTTGTAAACCAAGAACGGAGAATCAATATTTCCCCCTAAGACTCAAGGAGAAGGTAAACAACCCCGCCATCAACACCCAAAGCTGATATTCTAACTAAACTACTCCCTGAAATACACACCAACAATTCTATTCATATATTGCAAAACTTTCACTGTGCTTCCCCAGTATGTCTTTCTTCCCCCCTCCTATGTACGTCGTGCATTAATGATTTGCCCCATGCATATAAGCATGTACTTATTATGTTTTATCTTACATGATGTATTTCACTTAGATCACGAGCTTAATAACCAGGCCTCGAGAAACCAGCAACCCTTGCGAGTGGTATACCTCTTCTCGCTCCGGGCCCATGACATGTGGGGGTAGCTACCCTGAAACTATATCTGGCATCTGGTTCTTACTTCAGGGCCATTATAGTGTTGTATCCAATCCTACTAACCCTTCAAATGGGACATCTCGATGGACTAATGACTAATCAGCCCATGATCACACATAACTGTGGTGTCATGCATTTGGTATTTTTTAATTTTTAGGGGGGGGGGACTGGTATCACTCAGCTATGACCGTAAAGGTCTCGTCGCAGGCAGATAAATTGTAGCTGGACTTATTTATTATTATTTACCCGCATCATATAACCATAAGGTGTATCTTAGTCAATGGTCACAGGACATACACATACACACACACGTTCACACACGCACACACATGCGTACACACGTACACGTATACACGCATACATACGCATACATACGCATACATACGCATACATACGCATACATACGCATACATACGCATACATACGTATACACGTATACACGTATACACGTATACACGTATACACGTATACACGTATACACGTATACACGTATACACGTATACACGTATACACGTATACACGTATACACGTATACACGTATACACGCATACACGCATACACGTATACGCGTATACACGTATAGACTAATAAAATTAATTAAGCCAAACCCCCCTTACCCCCCGTAATCTCAAAATATACAAATACTTATAATTGTCCTGCCAAACCCCAAAAACAGAACTAAATAAATGCATAATATATGAAATTACCTTACTAAACGCATAACCACCCATATAGCTTATTTCAATTAAAGTCTATCTATAGATACATTTTACTCACTCTAGTTGCCCCCTATTGACTAATATGGACCTACAGCAAAACTGAATTAACAAAGTTAAAA